ATGCAATCAATAGTGTAGTGAATCTATATAGAATAACTTCGAGTCCTTGTTTCTTACTTGGTATTAGAGTTCGAATGAAAACCGCCCAATTGCAGGAATTTGCTATTTTGTGAGGATAAATCAAATAAGGTTTTCCTTAGAAAATTATTATTATCAATGATATGATAAATAGATACGAATAGAGCAAGAAAAGAAGGAAATAAAAAAACAAAGTATAGAAAAGATATCCAAAATGATATAGAAATCACTATCCTACCCTTAGTTTTTATTTCCTTAATTTAATTGAATTTGTTTTGATTAGAGCCAAGTTCCTTAAAAACCTCTGCCTTTTTTAAAATATCCTGAACAGTTTCTGTAGGCTGAGCACCTTTTTCAAGGAAATAGAGAATTGCGGGAACGTTTAAATAAGTTTGATTCTTGATCGGATCATAAAAACCCACTTTCCGAAGATCTCTTCCTTCTCTTCGGGATCGAACATCAATTGCAACGATTCGATAGACGGCTCATCGGGATAGATGTAGATGAAAAAGAACCCCCCCTAGAACCGTATAGGAAGTTTTATCCTCGTACGGCTCGAGAAAAAATGATTCGAAGTTTTGTCTATGGATAAAATTATAATAAATAGGAAAGGAATCCATATAAAATAAATTATTCTATAATTAAACTCATAGTCATAGTATAGTCTTTTTTATTTCGCTTCCTTCCTGAAAAAAAATCATTTGTACTCATAACTCAAGTTCAATAATTCAAAAATTTGAAAGATTTTTCTTTAATTTTGAATCTATTTTTTTTATTGAGTGGTCTTTAACCCACCCTTTTTGTCTCGTTTAAAATATATTTGGATTCTTTATTCGGATCCGTGAGACAATTAAAGTGGTGTTTCCTTGTTCTGGGATCCTTTATCTTTGTTTTAAATCATTGGGTTTAGACATTACTTCGGTGCTTCTTAATCCTTTCAAAATGGTAGCAACATACCCCTTTTGTGATTTCTTTCTATCAAAGAATCATACCAACGGTTGATTCGTGCGTGATACACTGTGGATTGAAAAAGGTTTAGCCGTTCCAACAATTTTTTTTTTTCAATTTTGCTCGAATCGGATCCTTTTGATTTCTATTATCTATATTAATTATAGAAGATATACTTACGAAGTTGTTCCAATTTATTAATTGGCATTAACCCTAGATCGTTGCCCCTGAGAAATTAATCAATACTTTCTACTCGAGCTCCATCATGAACTATTTACATTATAACCCAATAAAAAAAAGAAGAGTTATAGTAGAATAGAACAAATGACGTCGAGCCAAGAGCACCTTCATTCCTAATATAAAATGGTGGATAAGAATCCACACGGGATCGTGTCCTTCAAGTCGCACGTTGCTTTCTACCACATCGTTTTAAACGAAGTTTTACCATAACATTCCTCGAATTTGGAATCAGTATGGAATTGATTCAATTATGGAATCATGAATAGTCATTGGTTCAATCAGTACAGAGACAAAGTCATTTATATTTCTTATTTTCTACATAGATAATAATTTATTTTTATAGATAATATAATAAATATTTTTCTTCAGAAAAATTAGCAAGACCTCGGCTTTTTTTGTATGAATGGAACATTTTTATTTTTATGAACATTTTTCTAATTTTCTATAAATATATCTCGCAAAAAAATATCTAATATCTATCTAAGAGAAATAGACAGAAATCAAATCAAAATAAAATATAGAAATAACATAACTAGCATCACACGAATAAGGAAATTCTATTTGACTCTGCTTCTTGAAGTGACTCAATAAGATAGACTGACCCATTTTCAACTTCCCAAAGATGGAACCTATAAGGAATGATTCCAAATTAGAAATCTTGATACTTGATATTTGAAAAAGTTTCCTACTTTCTATCTACATCATTATTTGAGTAAAGTTTTATAGTAAAGACTCCCTTTTTTTATTTTCTTATCATCATCATAAGAATAAGAAAGAGAAAGAGAAATCTTTGCTTTTTTTTCGAATAGAATTGTCAATGAAATGATGTAAAGTAAATAAACTAAATAAGCTAAATACATTGAACAAAAAAAAGAAATCTCATTGTTAAATATTTCAATTTTACTATTTTAGGGATGCAATTTCTTTTTCACAAAAATAAAAAGACTATTGTCACTGAAATAGGATAACAATACATACCTATAGGCTAAGCACTTCCTCGTTTTATATGTATTTTCTTTTCATATTTTGTTTAACCTGAGGTTAAGTAATCTTTCTGCAACTATGCTCTATGCCCCATCTTATCTTTATCTGGGTCACAAAAGGATTTTGAACTCGATTTAGTTCAGTTTGTGTTGTGAAAAAATATAAAATAAAAGAGAAATAATATTCTATTCCAATATTAGACCTTGAAACAGAACCTTGTTGAACAAAAAAGAAGTATTAGGATACAATGGATGGATATGCTCTGGGACGGAAGGATTCGAACCTCCGAATAGCGGGACCAAAACCCGTTGCCTTACCGCTTGGCTACGCCCCATTTCCTTTTTTTATTGCACACTATAATAATAATAAAGAATAATATTGGTATTAAGTGTTCGTCAATTCCAGTCCAAATATCTAGAGAAAATCTTTATTCTTTATAGAATCTATTATAGATTCGTGTTAGGATTTTGGAATGTGTATATCTATAATAATTCAATTGGATTTATTGATCATTACATATAATTCAATTAAGATATTGTATGAAAGTATGATTTCTTCTATTCTCCTTTGAGAATTGGAGGATTTTTGATTGAGCGGAAAAAGAAGGATTTTTTTGTCTACCCTACTTTCTTCATTTTTCCTTATATCAATAACTCAATCAAAATGCAATTATCTCGACGAAAAAAATGTCTGTTATGCTTAATATCTTTAGTTTGATCTGTCTTAATTCTGCCCTTTATCCGAGTAGTCTTTTCTTCGCCAAATTGCCCGAAGCCTATGCTTTTTTGAATCCAATCGTAGATGTTATGCCAGTCATACCTCTGTTCTTTTTTCTTTTAGCCTTTGTTTGGCAAGCTGCTGTAAGTTTTCGATAAGATTTTAACACTATCCTAGAAAATTCATTATCATTATTTATTCGAGAAAAATTATAACAATTTATGATGATAAGATCAAATAAGTCTGACAGTATGAACCTTCAATTCAAACATTGAAATTTCGAATAGCCGCGAGAAATCAGGCTCGTCCTATTTCCCAATTTTAATCCTTTTTCCGGCGAAATACCCTATTAGATTAGGGTCCCTTACAATATCTAATTGTGGGTATGAAAGTGATTTGTGGTAATCAAAGACTCTTATTACAAATTTCAACTTCATTTGAATTTCTGAACATTTTTTTTTCTATTTTTAGAATTCATTTCTTGGTGTCAAAATAGGATATGTGATATAAAAATGGAGGATCTATTATCTTTTCTCGTTTTTCTTTTTCAAAAAATGATCTTGGAGGTTGTGTAATGCTTACTCTCAAACTTTTCGTTTACACAGTAGTAATATTCTTTGTTTCTCTCTTCATCTTTGGATTCCTATCCAATGATCCAGGACGTAATCCTGGACGTGAAGAATAAAATAAAAATTTTGTTTTTCTTGCTTGATTTTACAATTTTCTTAAGATTTTATTTTAGCTATTCCACACATTTAACTAGTAAAAAAATAAATAAGGGGTTTGAAAAATTTTAAAGAAAAAAATAAAAAGTCATCAACGGAAACGGAAAGAGAGGGATTCGAACCCTCGGTACGAATAACTCGTACAACGGATTAGCAATCCGCCGCTTTCGTCCACTCAGCCATCTCTCCCAATCGAAAAAGATAATTACTATGTTACAGTACACATCAAGTAAGGATTAAAGAAAGTATTTCTTTCACATTCTTTATCGTTATTATATAATTAGCAATTCCATTTAGATGCTCGAAAGATCCAAATAGAAAGATAAATAAAGAAGACCTTATTGCTTTTATTTTGTTCGAAGTGCCTTTTGGGCCTGGCCCGGTCAATACCCAGCCGGGCCTTTTTTTTCTTCCAACGAATTCACTTTATTTATAGGCAACAGACTCTAAATAGCAAATTTTGTATCTGTGTAACAATTTCCGTTCTGGGGTTTACATATACTTATAATTTTTGTTATAATGGAAATTGAGAAGGATTTTTGATTCAAAAGAATCAATCAATTAAGTATGTATAAATTTGTATTTTCTTATGTCATCAGGCAAACCAAATTTTAGATTCAAATCCCAGAATCATTCACGAATTGTTAGTCAAGGAATAGTTAATGGTTCCCCTTTGTCATAAATTTTGACTTTTTTGAGTAAAAATCCACATTTTATTTTTCAAAAGTCCGTGGAAGTTTTTCGGCATTGTGTGTTTTGAGATACTATACAATCAATCGAAGGCGTAGATCAAATACAATCAAAAGGGCAATAAAAGGTTTCTTTTCTAATTTTTCTAAATTTAGAAAAAGGATTAAAAAATGGATGCAATATGCAAGTACAATAAACTAAAGTCTAGTAAAAAAAGGGGGGGAATTTTTTCTCCTATTGTGTATCGTTTTGGCGGCATGGCCGAGTGGTAAGGCGGGGGACTGCAAATCCTTTTTCCCCAGTTCAAATCCGGGTGCCGCCTCATCAACAAACGAATTGAAATTTCTTATTCTGTTGTGCTGTTTTATTCTGTTCTGGGAATTTTGTAAAAAAAAAGATTGGAAATCTTTGAATCTAAAATTCAAATCAAAGAAAGATTCTAATGGAAAAATTAGAAATAATGGTCGAAGCAAGACTTCCCGATTCTCTTCTACTGCTAATGTAATGTCTACTGATTGGGTCTTGAATTACATTGTATAGCCGGGATAATTCAACTACTAGTTGGGGAAAGTGCTTTCTATACTGTAATCTACATATATATAGACGAATAGCAAAGCAATTGATCTATGATCTAGCAATTGATCTATGATCTATTTTGACTTTCAAGGGCACGAAAAAAAAAAAAGAAGGGGCCCTCGTATTTGATTAATGGATTCCATTACTAACATTCCTTTGTAATGTCATTGTGTATTTTACTTGTGTTTATTCTTTCCCGATTAGAAATCATTAGAAATCATATAGGAATTTTTGAAATGGATTTTTTTTTTTCGTTCATCAATAGTGTTCTGCCAGAATCCTTTTTTGACTCTGGACCATTCATTCTACTATTATTAGTGAGCAATAATGGAATAATTCTATCATAGAGATAAGGGACATAATTCACATGGATATAGTAAGTCTCGCTTGGGCTGCTTTAATGGTAGTCTTTACATTTTCCCTTTCACTCGTAGTATGGGGAAGAAGTGGACTTTAGAAGCACTCCTACTTTAGTTGAGGAATGAAACTGTTTTATAGATCGTTCTGCAACGCATTTTTTATTTAAATTGAAAAATTTTCAAATAAAAATATCTTCATTTCTAAATTCCATTGGATTGGATTCTAGTGGAGAAATGTAGTCTATAAAGACTAATTATTTGAGATTCATCGGAATCGGAATAAATAGATAGATCAAAGAAATAGAATTGGGTCCTACGTCAATTCTATATATGGATAATAATAATAATAACTACATATATTGAAGATAGAAGCTAATATAGTATACCAAGTTTATTAGAAAGTCAAGTATAACTTTATATACTACTATAACACTAATAGAGAGTATGGTAAGTAAGAAATTGATTTCTTACTTACCATACTCTCGGATCTCATAGAATACCGCCGACTATAGCCCGTGGATTTCATCTAAGACGCAAAAATAGAATACTTTTCTTTTGATTTCTTCAACTATTGAGAATAATTCAGAAGTCAAGTTTCATTTAAAGTAATTAATTATTTTGACTTTCTGTTTTTACGTAAATTATAAGTAGAAAAGCAGTAGGAACTAAAATGAACAGTGCAGTAGCAATAAATGCAAGAATATTTACTTCCATAATCTCATCGTTTTTTTATTTCACAATAACTCGGGATTTAATCCCATAGAGATGATAAATTTTTCGCCTGTCAATTCAATGAATACATTAACTATTAACTATCGATGATTTTGAATCGGATCAATATCATGAATAAAAATATCTGAGCTATTAAATTAATTCGTCGTCGAGAATTGAATAGTATAACATACGAAGATCCTTTATCCATATCGAATCCAAGATTGGATTCCCGGACCAATCAAAAATTCATTTATTTATCCTTTTTTTTATGTTCTTTGTTTTCTATAACCTACCTTAGGTCTTCCTTGTAGAACCATCAACTGAAGTATCATCTAACCACCCGTCCGTTTCCATTAACTACAAAACCCCAACAAACAATACAAGCGAAGTGGAACAAGAGAGGAATTAGGTTCTAAATTTTAATGATCCAATTTTCTTTGGAAGAAAAAGAAGTATGAGAAATATTAGTCGCGGGAGAAAAGATGGAATATTTTATCAACTTCACTATTTTAGTTCTTTTCATTTTAGTTTAGGGTTTGTTCTTTCTTCGATAGAATCCTGAAAAAAAGAGGGGAAACCCCTTCGGAATTCAATTGCTCTCTGTCCCTTCTTTGACAGAAAATGGAGAGGCGAATTAATGTACTTATTGGATTAGATACGTCGGGACTGACGGGGCTCGAACCCGCAACGTCCGCCTTGACAGGGCGGTGCTCTAGCCTATTGAACTACAATCCCAGGGAAATAAGAAGAGATCTTGCAGAAAATTTGGATTCTTTTTTATTCTCTTGTATCAGGTCAGGTATTTCTTAAGGGTTCTATCAAGTAGATTGGCGAATTGTTGGGCCGAGCTGGATTTGAACCAGCGTAGACATCTTGTCAACGAATTTACAGTCCGTCCCCTTTAACCACTCGGGCATCGACCCAGCGTCTAATTTATTTTAGACGTTCCATAAGCCACTTCCTTTCGTTTCCCAGGCAGACTTTACAAATATATATCACTTGATATAAAATAGAAAGTCCCACTAAGTAGACTAATAGAAGGACTTGACAAATATAGATCACTTGATAGGAAATCCCGCTCCTATAGTCTTGTATACCCCCAGAGGGACTTGAACCCTCGTTTTCTCCGTGAAAGAGAGATGTCTTAACCACTGGACCATAGGGGCGGCCCTGTGGCCATCATAATATAATATAACTTAATATAACTCAGGCTGAGAGCCACCAAAAGGAGACACATAAAATATTCGGGGGTTTAATGGGAATCAAACTTTACCATTAAATACAACCTTGAAACTTGATTTCATTGGTCTTTTTCGTCTTTATATCTCTCAGTCACAAAGGGTTATACCTTGGATCCAAGATCTACCACTCTGCAGTAGATTCAAGGTGGTTTACCTAAATATGATTTTTTTTTGTCGCTCAAATTATATTGAGCCCTAAGTCATACTGTCAATTGACGACACGACAGGACAGCACAAGAGGGCAATAAACGAGGCGAGAACGCGCCGATATAGATTACCGCGTTCATT